TTCTTAATAAACTAAAATTCTTATTAATTCCTTTTGAAGACCCCTTACCCCATAGAGATATGGAATAGAAAGAAGTATTTTGATTGCCACTATAATTTTGAAAATGAACATTTAAATGACCTTCAAACGTAAGTAAATAGATGCGAAACATATAAAATGCGGTTAATCCTGCGGTAGCCCAAGCTATTATTGCGAAAATTGGCGAATACAACCAACTATCATTAAGAATTTCATCTTTTGACCAAAAACAAGCAAGAGGCGGAATACCACAAAGAGAAAGTGTACCTAATAAAAAAGAGGTTTTAGTAATCGGTACATGTTTTGTTAAACCACCCATAAAAACCATATTCTGACTTTTATCCGGAGAATAGCCAACAACAGTTTCCATTGAATGAATAATGGACCCAGACCCTAAAAATAATAATGCTTTGGAATAAGCATGAGTAATCAAATGAAATAAAGCACTTCGATAAGACCCCATTCCTAGAGCTAACATCATATAACCCAATTGAGACATTGTCGAATAGGCTAAACCCCTTTTAATGTCTTTTTGAGCAAGAGCTAAAGTAGCTCCTAATAATAATGTGATTATGCCTATCAACGAGATTAAATTCATTATATAGGGTATAACCATGAAAAGAGGGAGAAGGCGAGCTACAAGAAAGATCCCCGCTGCTACCATAGTAGCAGCGTGTATAAGAGCCGAAATAGGAGTGGGTCCCTCCATAGCATCGGGTAACCACACATGAAGGGGAAATTGTGCAGATTTAGCAACTGCACCGGTAAATAATAAAGCAGCACACAAAATAACAAAGGAAAAGTTGACTTCATTATTATAAATCAAGTTATTGAGTATTTCGAATAAATCCTGAAATTCAAAACTACCTGTTATACAATAAAACCCTAAAATTCCTAATAATAAACCAAAATCCCCTACACGATTAGTTACAAATGCTTTTTGACAAGCATTTGCTGCAGGAGGTCGCGTAAACCAAAACCCTATTAATAGATAGGAACACATTCCAACTAATTCCCAAAAAAAATAAATTTGTATCAAATTTGAACTAGTAACTAATCCCAACATGGAAGTACTGAAAAAACTCATATAAGCAAAAAATCTCAAGTATCCTTGATCGTGAGCCATATAATTATCACTATAAATAAGAACCATGATTCCAACAGTAGTGATTAACATTGACATAATAGAAGTAAGTGGATCGATCAAGCAGCCAAATTCTAAAGAAAAATCATTATCGAGTGTCCAAGACCATACATATTGATGGATAGAACTGCTATTTATTTGCTGAATAGACAGATTAATTGAAAAAATCATGACTATACTTAACAATAAGATACTTGGAAAAGCCCACATACGACGAAGATTTTTCGTTGCTGTCGGAAAAAGAAGAAGTCCCACTCCTATTAACATAGGAATTGGAAGTGGAACAAAAGGTAAAATCCACCCATATTGATATGTCTGTTGCATAAAAAAATTGAAATTCGTAATTAAAATTTTCCGATTTATCGGACCTTACTTCTTTTGAAAGGAGTCAATAAAAAAATGAAAATATGCACTAAGCTTAACCTAACTTAAATATAAAAATGAAAAATTTTTCTTTCTTTTTACTTATTCTTTCTCTTTCTGAATTTCTTCTAAATATTTCAAATATTCAAATCAAGAAGTTACAATTGGTCAAATCATATAAAAGACAAAGATTAATTATGAGTCTCCTTCGAATTTGAAAATGCAAGTCAAATTTTGACAAGTTACTAAAAATATTCTTCTTGTTTTTTATTTTTTAGAAAAATTTTATGCGATTTTACCATATCGTTCATATTCCATTCTTTTAGAATTTTAGAAAAAAAATTATCTAGAAAAGCGCAGATTTTTTTAAACAATAGATGTCTTTCACATCCAGCTATACCAATGAGTAATCTCTTAATTTTTATTTAAATGGCAGTTCCAAAAAAACGTACTTCTGCATCAAAAAAGCGTATTCGTAAAAATTTTTGGAAAAGGAAAGGCTATTGGTCAGCGTTAAAAGCGTTTTCTTTAGGGAAATCTCTTTCTACCGGGATTTCAAAAAGTTTTTTTGTGCGACAAACAAATAAAATAAAAAAATAAGTTATTAAGAAATAAAACAGAACACCTTATAAAAATCTAAATTGACCTGACTTAAAAATTAAATTCTTCCGTTTCAAAAAGACAATTCTCAAATTCCATTTCCTGTTGAATTAATTCATAGGAAATGGAATTCTTCTGTTTTACTTTTACTTTAAACCGAATTTAAACAAAGTCTTTTTTTTTAACAAAAAAACACAAGATACTCACTTTCTTTTTAATATATTTTCTTTCCAGAATAGGAGTCTTATTTCCCCCAGCAACTTATTTGTACTATAAAAGATTTTTTTTGCACAACTTTCTTACTTTTCTTTTGGATTTTCTGTAAATTCTTATATAGAATAGAGCCCATATATCTCTGGCCATCAATTCACGCAAAAACACTTAGTGTAAATTTTATGGATAAATATGTGTGAATTTTGAATAATCTAAAATAGGTTTTTTGTTCATTGATAAAACTGATTTTTTGGTTGTACTTTTTAAAATTAAATAAATCAAAAACATTTAATTTAAAAAATGTTTTTTAGAGGAAAGGTTCTATCCCTTAATTGATAGTAAGACTTTTTGGTTTTACAAGAATTCAAGTAAAGAAGATTCTCAAATACACAATAAAACTAAAACCCTAAACTAAAATAATGAACGTTCAAGGACATATTTGAACAGATTTTATTCATTGATTTGAATCTTTCCTGAAAATATTGCACCCAATTGAATTCTTAAATCTAGACGATTGCTTATTTATAGGCTATTATGAGGTCAAGACAAGCCGCTATGGTGAAATTGGTAGACACGCTGCTCTTAGGAAGCAGTGCTAGAGCATCTCGGTTCGAGTCCGAGTGGCGGCATGTCATTTCCTAAAAAAAGAAAATAGATCCTATAATGAATAATGAATTCAATTGCCGATTTCGATTTTATAATTAAGGAACTCTTTTTATGATATTTTCAACTTTAGAGCATATATTAACTCATATTTCTTTTTCGACTGTTTCAATTCTAATTACAATTCATTTGATAACCTTTTTTGTCGATGAAATCGTAAAACTATATGATTCATCCGAAAAGGGCATGATAACGACTTTTTTGTGTATAACAGGATTATTAATTTCTCGTTGGATTTATTCGAAACATTTTCCACTAAGTAATTTAAATGAATCGTTAATCTTTCTTTCATGGAGTTTTTCCTTTATTTATATAGTTCCGTATTTCAAAAAAAATCAAAATATTCTAAGCACAATAATAGGTCCAAGTGCTATTTTTTCCCAGGGCTTTGCTACCTCAGGCCTTTTAACTGAAATACACGAATCCACTATATTAGTACCTGCTCTTCAATCCGAGTGGTTAATAATGCACGTAAGTATGATGATATTGGGATATGTGGCCCTTTTATGTGGATCATTATTATCAGTATCACTTCTAGTCATTACAGTTCGAAAAAATAGAAAATTTTTTTCTACGAGTAATCATTTATTAAATTTAAATAAGTCATTTTTCCTTGATAAAGTCGAATACATGAATGAAGAAAAAAATATTTTAAAAAAAACTTCTTTTTTTTCTCCAAGGAATTATTATAAGTCGCAATTGATTCAACAATTGGATTATTGGAGTTATCGGGTTATTAGTCTAGGATTTCTCTTTTTAACGATAGGAATTCTTTCTGGAGCAGTATGGGCTAATGAAGCATGGGGGTCCTATTGGAGTTGGGACCCAAAAGAAACTTGGGCTTTTATTACTTGGATCATATTTGCAATTTATTTACATACTCAAACAAATCTAAAATTGAAGGGTACAAATTCAGCAATTGTAGCGTTTATTGGATTTCTTATAATTTGGATATGCTATTTTGGAGTAAATCTATTAGGAATAGGATTACATAGTTATGGTTCATTTACATTAACATCTAATTAAATTCAAAAAGGAGTTCTTACCACTTACCAATAGGAATAGAAAAGCATATAACGCATATCAAACTTTGTGTGAACTAGGGAGAGACCCGTTACTTTGATTCGCGAGGCTCTCCCTAGTTCACACAAAGTTTTTTTACTTAACACAAGAGAAGAAAAAGCGTTCTTTTTGTCATTGTACAACGAACCTTTTTATAAATGATAAGATTTTTTTCATTTTTTATTTATAAAAAAACTATCTAAAAAAAGAATTAGATAGGATAACTTCAACCTTTTCAACTGATAGTGAAAGAACGAAATCGGGGTACATACCAATACCTAGTACGGGTAAAAAAAAGGAGATCGAAAGAAATAACTCTCGCGGCCCAGAATCAAAAAAATAAAAGTTTGGGCCATTAAATATCTTGTATCCATAGAACATCTGGCGTAACATAGATAATAAATAAATAGGGGTTAATATAATTCCAATTGCCATTACAAAAGTAATTAGGATTTTTGTCATTAAAAGAAATTTTGGACTAGTAATTAGTCCAAAAAAGACTATTAATTCGGCAACAAAACCACTCATACCTGGTAATGCGAGGGAGGCCATCGAAAAGCTACTGAATATCGTGAACATTTTTGGCATTGGGATAGCTATTCCACCCATTTCGTCAAGATAAAGAAGACGTATTCTATCATAAGTTGTTCCAGCCAAGAAAAAAAGCGCAGCACCAATAAATCCATGAGAGATTATTTGTAAAAGGGCTCCGTTGAGTCCCATATCTGTGATAGAACCAATTCCTATAATTATAAAACCCATATGAGATACAGAGGAATAGGCTATTCTTTTTTTTAAATTTCGTTGACCAAGAGATGTTGAAGCTGCATAGATTATTTGTACTGCGCCCACTATTATTAACCAAGGAGAAAATAGAGAATGAGCATGAGGAAATAATTCCATATTGATTCGAACTAATCCATACGCTCCCATTTTT